AACGAACATACCTTGTCTCCACATTGGATCGAGAACGGGGTCAGAAGGATCAAAAACTGCTAATTCATATAGAGCCATCGAGCCGGCCCAACCAGCAACCAAAGCTGTATGCATTATATGGACAGCCAGCAAACGACCGGGATCATTCAATACGACGGTATGAACACGATACCAAGGCAAACCCATGGAATACCCCCTTATCAACGAAAGATAGACACTATGTAACTTTATTGCACTGGAAAAAACTATGTTATGGACCTCCCTTTTTCAGTGGATTATCTCGGAGAAAGGATTCCATTTTTTTTTTAGTATTTTAGTCAGAATGTCACAATTCTGTTTGTAGGAACAAAGAGAAGCAGATCTATTCTATACCAGATAAGTACCAATACGCAATGGGAGGTTGACTCCATTTTAGATGAGCGAATGCATACGGATTTGTTCATCATTCAAAGAGCCTATTCGTAAGAATTTTACTTTATTCATTTTGTCTTCTTTTTTTTTTATGTTATGAACTTATCGAATCTGCGCAAATAACAAATAAAATAAAACAAAAAAATAAAGAAAATAGAAAAAATAATAAAATAAAAGCCAATATCCAATATAATATTATCATTTAAGACAATAAATTCATTGTTACGCTTTCACATCAAAGTGAAATAGAGTACTTCATTTTTTTTTTATTTCATTTAATGCCTATTGGTGTTCCAAAAGTCCCTTTTCGAAATCCCGGAGAGGATAGTTCAAATTGGATTGACGTATAGTGCGACTTGTCAGAGACATTGGGTCATTATGGGATTTCCCCGTTCTCTACCCCGATCGAGATATCCTCTGTTTCACCAAAGAAGGATTGATTAAATCATCCAAAAATTAGAGCGTGAAGTGGCAGTGCAATTAGATCTATGCTTTGGAGGTATTCAGATTAATATTATCAATTAGAATAATTTATGGTTAGCTTGTTTGGACCAATAAAATGAAGTATCCAGGCTCCGCTTAGAAAAACCCAATTAGTACTATATCCATGATTACTATTTGTATCATATTCTATTTATAAATTTTATAAATTAGAAATAGGAGTAATTTAAAACTACTAATCATAATCAATCGAATAATTTGATAAATACGTCAAATATTTTGTGGAAGGCGTGAAATGAATTGAAAAAAAAAAAGGAAGTTGTAGCAAAAAGACACGGTATTGGGGGCATTTGCCCTATATGTGCAAATCCAAATCGGGCAGATCTTTACTCGGAGTAGAGCACAAACCTAAAAGAATTAAAGAAGCCCACTCAGGAACAAGAGAATGTTATCGTGATTTGAATTGGATCCCGATGAAAGAATACATCAATGAGAAGTTAGTTTGATAAGTTTAATGAATTTTTTTTTTATTTATAGGTAAACGGGTAAAAAAACCATCTTTCTTGAAAAATGGAGGAAAAACCCCTTCGTTATTCGTTAAATGGGATCTACATATTGATTCTTTTTTTTCGCGATTTTTGATGAACCGTATGCATCAAAAGGTGCATGTACGGTTCCTAAGGGATAGAATTTGATCCTAATCAACCGACTTTATCGAGAAAGATTACTTTTTTTAGGTCAAGATATTGATAGTGAGATCTCGAATCAACTTATCGGTCTTATGGTATATCTCAGTACAGAAAGTGAGATCAAAGATTTGTATTTGTTTATCAACTCTCCTGGCGGATGGGTAATACCCGGAATAGCTATTTATGATACTATGCAATTTGTGCGACCAGATGTACAAACAGTATGCATGGGATTAGCCGCTTCAATGGGATCTTTTATCCTGGTCGGAGGAAAAATTACCAAACGTCTAGCATTCCCTCACGCTTGGCGCCAATGAGTTTTTATTTTATTTGAAAGAAAAAAGAAAACTATGCCTTCGCCATATGAAATATGAATATTAAGTAATAATAGCATGGCATTTCGAATTCAATATAAGAAATTTTTTTATTTCGTTTTAACATTAGATTATGTATTGAAAGAGTAGTATGAGATATTAGGGGTAGTTCCGATTTTATCGGGAGCCTATTTCAGTGTCGCAAACTTTTTTTTTGTTTTCACACCAGAAGGTTCTTAATGCTATTTATATTATTATGAATTATGAAAGAGGACAAAAAAAAAAAAGATTATATTCTTTTTTCTTTTTTTTTATTTGAAAAAAAAAAAGAAACTTTGGGATTGCTAAATCACCGATGAAATAAAGCAACGGAGCCACCATAGTATTTTGTTTTTCTTAATTCCTCCCAAGGAAAGGGTGGTCATTGTATCATTTACCGACCTAGGCTTTGTAGACTCTCTATTTTTCTTCGGTAAAAGTGAATTCTCTTGTAGAGCCGTATGCAATGCGCAAGCAATGCCTGTACGGTTGTTCAATTCTATCTTTTTTTTTTTTATTCTTTATCTCTTCTCGTGACCTTCTTATGCGAGATAAAGTAACCCTTTATTATCTTATATCATCAGGGTAATGATCCATCAACCTTTTGCTGCTTTTTATGAAGCACAAATAGGAGAATTTGTCCTGGAAGCGGAAGAACTACTGAAACTGCGCGAAATCCTCACAAGGGTTTATGCACAAAGAACAGGCAAACCCTTATGGGTTGTATCTGAAGACATGGAAAGGGATGTTTTTATGTCAGCAGCAGAAGCCCAAGTTCATGGAATTGTTGATCTTGTAGCAGTTGCATAAAAAATAGCAGGAATTTCACACAAATCGCGATTTGAGATTTTAGTTTCTTACCGAGGTTTCATATTCTATTAATTTTAATTTTATTAATTTTAATATTTAATTAAAATATTAAAATAGAATATGAATATAGAAAGAATTCATAATCATCCGGTTAGGATCGATCTAAACCAGCCCATTATGCATACGATTCAACATGCCAACTATTAAACAACTTATTAGAAACACAAGACAGCCAATCAGAAATGTCACCAAATCCCCCGCTCTCGGGGGATGCCCTCAGCGCCGAGGGACATGTACTAGGGTGTATGTGCGACTCGTTCAGATTTCAGATTGTGGGTTGGGACAAAAGAAAGAATTTTTCCACTATCCGTGATCAGTACCGATGAATAGGATAGAATGGAAGACTCCCCTTCACTATCTAAAATGAAAAAAAAAAAGATCTAGAATATGCTTCTATTGTGTATCAAATTTATGGTTTCTATTGGTGCAAATTCAATTACCTCAATTTTCAATTGAAAATGCGAAAGAATTCCCCATTGGTAGCAAATGATTATCTGTTAAGCAGGGCAAATCTTATTTAAATTAAAAAGCCGAAAATGGATGCCTCTACTCTTGCAAGAACGGACTAACAAGGTCAGCTAATCAGCTAATCCACATAATTAAATACCGTTACTGTAAAAACGGATCTCGTTGTGAAAGACCTACTACTGGGGAATTCATGGGTAGAGCCAAAAAGTGTAAACTGTACAAGTTAACAATAGCATTGATTCGATCAAGTAAGGGGCTCCGGTGTATAGAGAGGACCTCGCCGTTTAAGAAATAACCATAGAAACGATGGAACCCACTATTTATTTATCCATTTCTATTTACTACTTAATTACTACTTATTTTTATTTACTATATTTTTGTTATTTTTGTTTGATACCTAGTACCAATAAGATTTCTTATTTTAAGGCGAAATGCTTATAAAAAAAAAAGAAAAAATAGTGGTTGGGAAGGTTAGAGTAGCAAAAGCCGTTGGAATTATTATTTTATACATTGGAAGAATCCGTTTTGTTATTCTAGAAAAGGGAAAAAGAATAACTGAAAGAAAGGAAATCAATTAGTTATTTATCAAAGTTTCGTTTATTCAATGACCAGAATTAGACGAGGATATATAGCTCGGAGGCGTAGAACAAAAATTCGTTTATTCACATCAAGCTTTCGTGGGGCTCATTCAAGACTTACTCGAACTATTATTCAACAAAGAATAAAAGCTTTGTTTTCGGCCTATCGGGATAGAGATAGGCACAAAAGAAATTTTCGGTGTTTATGGGTCACTCGTATAAATGCAGCAATTCGCGAGAATGCAGTATCCTATAGTTATAGTACATTAATAAACAATCTGTACAAGAGACAGTTGCTTCTTAATCGTAAAATACTTGCACAACTAGCTATATTAAATAGGAATTGCCTTTATCTGATTTCCAATGACATGATAAAATAAGGAGATTGGAAGGAATCCTTCGGAATGTTTGACTTTGACATGGAATTACTTGGAAAATGAATTCCGGGAAGGTAGAATAGAAATAAGTATGATAAAATATGATCATAATATGATCAAGTAGTCAAACTGAACAAAAACATTCAATAAAAAAAATATTTATTTTTTTATTTACTTTACCCAATTCGTTTTTTTTACGACACGACAATCAAATCTGTATTCCTGGATTTTTCTCGAACAAAACATCAACCGACGTTTGAGTTCGGATTGAAATTTTGATTCAATTAAAGAGTAAGCCTATTTTTTTCTGGTTCTAAGACCCGTAGTTCGAGCGACCAACTCGTTTTTTTCAAATTGTCTTTCATTATTAAGAAAGGGTAATGAAGATAAAATACGAGCTTGTTTTATAGCAATGGTAATTAATCGTTGTTGTTTTAAAGTCAATCTATTCACCCGTCTAGATAATATTTTTCCTTGTTCACTAATAAATCGACTAATTAAACTCATGTTTCTATAATCAATTCGATCCCCCGATCCAATCGGGGGCAGACGCCTACGAAGAGATCGCTTGGGCTTAAGAAAAAGTCGCTTGGATTTATCCATGGCTTGTTTATTTTATTCCTTTTTTCGAGAATCCTATTTCCTTTGATCGGATCAAAAATGCTAATGATTTCGAATTAAGAAATAGGATTTTGCTTATTTCTATTTAAATATATATATTAACATATGATATGCTAATATATGATATGTCAATATGTCATTTTTCATCTTCCTTGTAAAAGTCACACGCAGTTGATCGATTCCATCTATTTCTTTATCTCCCCGTGAATTGTATGTTTGTAACAATAGGGACAGAATTTTCTCAACTCCAATCGACTAGGCCTATTGTGTCGATTCTTTTGAGTAATATATCTAGAAATGCCTATTGATTTCTTATTAACACTCTTTCGAACACAACTGGTACATTCTAAAATAACCCTTATTCGGACGTCTTTACCATTGGCCATGAACCTCCTTTTGGTTTTTATTCACTCAACTCTTCTATTTTCCTATCCGAAACGAAGAAGAAAAGAAGGAAAAAATACAAGTTACTAACTCGAAATCAAATTATGAAAGATTTTGTTGCCGCCAATATAGTAATAGTAAAAATAAGTAATACAATGATTAAAAATTATATTTACATTAGAAGTATATTTAGATTAGAAGTTTAGATTAGAATAGAAGTACAGTCTTTCTATTTTATTTCAACTTCTTGTATGATATTGTTGCCCTAACCGCATTTCCACTTCTGTTCTCTTAATTTAATTAAAGATTTAATTAAAGTAAATTTACTTGAAGTTTGAACCCAGTTCCGTGTTTGGCTGAGGTTGAATCCACTTTTATTCTTTCTCTTTTCTAACTTATTCGAATTAGAAAAAAGGGGGTAGTAGTCAGAGATATTAAATTGTGTCTCTAAGTTTCTTCACCCCCCCGTGTTAATAACTAGAATGAAAAAAAAGGGAATGTCAAAGCATCCGGGAAAAAACGATTGATCTCTATCAATAGACCTGCTAAAGACCCGAACCATAGAGTACTTATTACTGGCGCTACGGATAGATATGTTTTTAGATCTCGCATAAAAAATCCTCCTTCTGTATTCTTTATTGTAATACATAACGGCAATACATATATGATCAGATGTATATATGTAGTTAAATTAAAGGACACTCGCATTTGTTTTGTACGCGGAATTCTTAATTCAAATTGAGAAATGTACAATAATTTGATAGATAAGATTTTCCTCTTCTTTTCTTAAAAGAACAAAATACGTCTCTTTCCGTCTGGGCATTCACGAAATTTACGGCGGGTTTCCTATTTTTTTTTTTCATATGTATATAAGTTTATTATTATATGTATTATATGTTATATGATATGAGACAAAAAAAAAGAAGAAATGGCAAGATAAGTTATGTATCTCAATGGAGAAAATGAAATGAAATAAGTATGTGGAAAACAAGACAGGGATTCTCTACAATGACATTGTAGACCAATTGAAAGGGATGTAGCGCAGCTTGGTAGCGCGTTTGTTTTGGGTACAAAATGTCACGGGTTCAAATCCTGTCATCCCTACTTATTACTTCGCCTCTGAGCAATACAATAACAAGGGATCAATTGAGATCAATTAAAATTAGGCATACCTAATCATAAATGAATATGATATTCTTTAATATCATATTATTATTTATTATATTTATATATAATATAGTTTATATATGAGATAGTATAGGCATTCAAGATGTAGTGGAGTCAAAAAAAAAGAATCTTTTTACTTACAGCTTTCTTTTTTGTAATAAAAAAGCGCTCTTAGTTCAGTTCGGTAGAACATGGGTCTCCAAAACCCAATGTCGTAGGTTCAAATCCTACAGAGCGTGATTCCATTCTTGTTTTGTTAAGTCAAAAATTTTAGGGAAAAGCTTGAACATCAATCTTAATTTGACCTCCTGTGGATTAAAAAAAGGAGGAGGTCAAAAAAAAGGGTATTAATTAATCAAAGATCCAACTGGTCACCACGTCTGTATTGTAAATAAGCAGTTACGAATAATCCAGCCAAAGTAATAGGAATTAGACCTAAGACGATTCCAAATAGAAAAACTTCAATCATTTCAATTTGTTTGAAAAGAGGAAAAAGGAGGTAATATCTATCCTTAAATATTAATGCATATTGCCCATAAATCTCAATAACCAAGAATTGGAAATTGACACGGTAAGGAACTAGAAAATGGAATACTGCAAAAAAAAAAATTTTATGAATTGTTCATTCAATTAATTTCAAATAAGTCGTATCTTGCTCAGACTAATAAATAGAACTAAAGTTATAGTTAAAGCTACTAACAGAAAACCAAAATAACTAGTTAGAGTGGGCATGAAGGAGCTAAATAAACTATTTTTTTTTTATCCATATATTTGTAAAATACTTTCCTAAATTCAATTTTTTAAAGATACGAAGATAAGCAAAAATACCAATTGAAAGTTTTTTATTTATTAATCATTTATCAATCATTATCATTATAGATTATAGACAACACTCGAAAAAAAAAAGAGCGATATAAGTAGAAAAAGAAATCAACTCATCATCTAAAAATCTACCTATCCTATCTCCGAATCAAAAGATTCATTGGACAACTCTTGAGAAATAAAAGAACAAACTAAATTGAAATATTAAAGAAATATTAAAATAATAATATATTAGAAAAACTGTGTTGTATAACTTCATTCAAAGAAACTGTCTTTGAATCAAATCACTATGGAAATCGCTACGGAATAAAATTAGAAA